GATAGAAATCCGAATATGAAGAGACAAACAAAAAAGGTCACTACTATATAAACAAAGAGTTTGAGATTAAGCATTATAGAATCTCCAAGATTCTTTTTTTGGTAAAAAGGGAATAGATTGCCCATTCTTATACTAGGTATCCTATTTGATTTGGATACTTTGATACCAATAATGCAAAAAGGTCATAATAGGAAATTTGGATTGATCTAGATTTATGGTGGCTATCCAAGAATTTCAATCTTGGAATCGAGGTTTTATGCTCTTCATACTCTAAGACTTAGCCCATCTTATTAATGAATTGTTCACATTTGTTTTTTTCGAATCAATTCTGAAATTTTCTAGGCCAGTATTAAAGATTTCATCGAAAACTTACTGCAGCTTGCCAAACAAAGGCTAAGAGAAAAAAGAAAAGAGGTATGACTGGCATAACATCTACGATTGGATTCAAAAAAGCGTAGGCTTCAGGCAATTTTCCGAAGAAAAAACTACTCGAATAAAGGACAGAATGCAGATAGATACAGATAAAACTAAAGATGTTAATCATAACAATTTTTTTGTTCTTGGGGATTCTTTTGATTGAGTTATTAAGATGTTTTTAATAGAAGATAAAAATGGATAGAATGAAGGTAGACAAAAAAAATTCTTCAATTCTGAAAAGAGAATAGAAGAAATCCTATTTTCATACAATATCTTAATTGAATTCTATGTAATGATCAATACAGTCCGTTTCATTATATGTTTCATCTATTCCATAGATATTGGGGTTAGGGTTGACAAAGGCCTATTACGCGTAGTAGAATAGTCTTTCTACTGGTGAATAGAAAGAAAAATGTCATCGCGCTTTGGCTAAGCGGATAAGGCGCTAGCGGTTTTACGTAGAGGGGGGGTTGGAATCCTTTCGTCTCAGAACATCAAAATAGATAGATATTTGTATCGGCATTGGTCAGCACTACTATACACCACTGGGGCGTGGCCAAGTGGTAAGGCAACGGGTTTTGGACCCGATACGCGAAGGTTCGAATCCTTTCGTCCCAGAACATACCCATATAGAGTCTCTATATAGATCTAAATTAGATAGATAGAACGATATCTATTTTTCTATTTTATAGGAAACTCTTCCGATAGAGTCTTTCTTTCAAATTTCAAAAAAGAAACAAAAAAAGGATTCTAGAATCTAAATGAGAAGAATTGAATATTTATTCAATTCTTATATTCCATTTTGAAATATTCAATTCTTAGAATAAGAATTGAAATTTGAATTCTCATTTCAATCTCTTCATTTCGCTATTTAACATATCGAATTTGAATAGAAATCTAAATTGATAGATGGTTAGGTCTCAACTTAACCAAACCAATGATTATCCATGATTCTATATAGGAATTCATTACAAACCTCTAACAAAGAATAGGAATGTTATGGTAAAACTTCGTTTGAAACGCTGTGGACGAAAGCAACGAGCGGTTTATCGAATCGTTGCAATTGATGTTCGATCCCGAAGAGAAGGAAGGGATCTTCGAAAGGTCGGTCTTTATGATCCGATAAACAATCAAACCCATTTAAATGTTCCTGCTATTCTATATTTTATTGAAAGAGGCGCTCAACCTACAAGAACTGTTCATGATATTTTAAAGAAGGCAGGAGTTTTTAAGGATACAGAGATTCCCGTTGTTGGAACTTTAGTATCAAAAGAAATCACGAATACTAATAATTAAGAAAAAGGGGAGCTAAGCTTGCTTATTCCCCTTAGATTTATATATAGTCATTGAATAAACCCTAGTTTTTAATACCTTATTCCACCTACATCCATTTTTTGTTTTTTGGTATATGAAATGTCAATACAAGTCCTTAGTTCTTTTTTCAATATACATATTGATATTGACAGTAGCGGAATAAATAGAATGGGATAGTGTAGAAAGGGATCTATTTATCCCCGTTCCATAGGTTTTTTTACTTTACTTCATTCAAAAGCAATTGCTTGGTTCGGTGGGTTGTCTCTGATACAAGAAGTCTTTATTTGACTTTCAAAAAGAAAAGAGATAAGGATAAGAATGGATGACATAGGGGATAGGAGATGGCCTCTCAATTTCGACTTGAATGTTATCTGAAAAGTTCTTGTATTTTCATCTGATCTTTTCTATGTTCAGAATGGGTTCTCGTTGTTTTCTTCTTAGTTTCATGTTTTTATCGTGTCGTGCAATTGTATCTCTTTTTTGATTTTGATTAGATCTACGCGGTTTTTATTGGGGTTGCTAACTCAACGGTAGAGTACTCGGCTTTTAAGTGCGGCTAGCATCTTTTACACATTTTTATGAAGCAAGGGATTCGTCCATACCATCGGTAGGGTTTGTAAGACCGCGACTGATCCTGAAAGGAATGAATGGAAAAAACAGCATGTCGTGTCTATCAATAGAGAATTCTGCGAATCTTTTCTATTCAGCGGATCGCTACAAAATCTTCTTTGCATTTTGAACAACAAGAATTGACAGTTGGGTCAAGTGAATAGATGGATAGAATAGAAGTGGTCCAAATCTAATTTGAGAGAAACAAAAAGCAACGAGCTTCTGTTCTTTATTTTAATGATTACCCGATCTAATGAAAGGTTAAAAAGAGATTAGTACCTGGACGTAGTTTTTCCGATGAGTGGATTATCGGTTTTTTCTGAGTCCTAACTATTAGCTAGTCCCATTCGATTAGGGGTTGGTGATGAATGTGTAGAAGAAGCAGTATATTGATAAAGCTATTTCTTTTTTCCAAAATCAAAAGAGCGATTGAGTTGAAAAAATAAAGGATTTCTAACCATCTTGTTATCCTATAATAAAGAGAAACCAATCAAAGGAAAAGGGAGAGGATGGAGAATCCGTTGATGAGTCCAATTGTCTCCGAGGTACCTCTTTTTTATTTACTAGACTACCTTGTTTTGACTGTATCGCACTATGTATCATTTGATAACCCAAGAAATTCCCCTTTTTTGGTTCAATTCCAATTGAGTTTCAAATGGAAGAATTTCAAGGATATTTAGAACTCGATAGATCGAGGCAACATCATTTTCTATACCCACTTATCTTTCGGGAGTCTATTTATGGACTTGCGCATGGTCATGGTTTAAATAGAAGTGGATCCCTTTTGTTGGAAAATGTTGGTTATGACAAGAAATATAGTTTCCTAATTGTGAAACGTTTAATTGCTCGAATGTATCAACAGAACCACTTTCGCATTTGCGAAAATGATTCTGCCCTAAATCAATTTATTGGGCATAATAAGAGTTTGTATTCTCAAATGATATCAGAAGGATTTGCAGACATTGTGGAAATTTCACTTTTTATACAACTAGTATCTTACTTAGAAGGGAAAGCAACATCAAAATCTCTTCATTTACGATCAATTCATTCAATCTTTCCCTTTTTAGAGGACGAATGTTCTCATTTAAATTATGTGTCAGACATACTAATACCCCACCCTACCCATCTGGAAATCCTAGTTGAAGTTCTTCGTTATTGGGTGAAAGATGCCTCTTTCCTGCATTTTTTAAGGTTCCTTCTTTACGAGTATTGGAGTTGGAATAGTCTTCTTATTCCAATAAAGAAGAGTTCCTTTGTGTCAAAAAAAAATGCAAGATTCTTCGTCTTCCTATATAATTCTCATGTATGTGAATACGAATCTATCCTACTTTTTCTTCGCAACCAATCTTCTCATTTACGATCAACATCTTTTGGAATTCTTCTTGAGCGAATTTTTTTCTATAAAAAGATGGGAGGTCTTGTAGCTATCTTTGGGAATGCTTTTGAGCATATTCATATTCTGCGGTTTTTCAAGGACCCCTTAATCCATTATGTTAGATACCAAGGAAAATCCATTCTGATTTCAAAAGACAGGCCCCTTTTGATGAATAAATGGAAAGATTATCTTGTCAAGTTATGGCAATGTCATTTTGATGTCTGGTCTCAACCAGGAAGGATCCATATAAACCAATTATCCCAACATTCCCTACACCTTCTAGGCTATCTGTTAAATGTAGGACCAAATCCTTTGGTGGTACGGAGTCAAGTATTCGAAAATTCATTTCTAATAGATAATGCTATGAATAAGTTAGAAACAAGAATTCCCATTTTTTCTCTAATTGGATCCTTGACTCAAGCGCAATTTTGTAATCCGTTAGGGCAGCCCATTAGTAAGTCAACTTGGGCCGATTCATCCGATTCTGATATTATTGACCGATTTGTGCGTATGTGCAGAAATCTTTCTCATTATTACAGCGGGTCTTCAAAAAAAAAGAGTTTGTATCGACTCAAATATATACTTCGACTTTCTTGTGTGAAAACTTTGGCTCGTAAACACAAAAGTACTGTACGTGCTTTTTTGAAAAAATTAGGTTCGGAATTATTGGAAGAATTTCTTAAGGAGGAAGAACAAGTCCTTTCTTTGATCTTTCCAAGAGCCTTTTCTGCTTCGAGGAGGTTATCTAAAGGGCGGATTTGGTATTTGGATATTCTTTGTATCAACGATTTGGCCAATCATGAATGATTCAGGGCCTTATTAGACAATTTAGGTGGGGATTCCTCTTTCAATTATGATAAAGATCAAGGATGAAGAGATAACAAAGAAAGACATTCTTCTATTCAGTCATTTCTATTATGAAAAGTTTCTTAAGAGCTAAAGTCAAACTTTCTTATTATTAGCTGAATCTTCAACAGTCCTGTCTAGGGAAGAAACTGAATTTTCTGTGTATACATAGGGAAAGCTGTGTGCAATGAAAAATGCAAGCACGGTTTGGGGAGGGACTTTTGAACTAACTTATAGAAAGGAAATTTTCTACTCCATCCGACTAGTTCCGGGTTCGAGTCCCGGGCAACCCACGATCGAATTGTACATATCTCGGTTTCGGTTTTAGATTCTTTATATCTAGAATATAGAAATGCATTCTGCTTTTCTAACTCAACTCACTTTAGTCAAAAAGAGAGATGCTGATAAATCTACACAGAATAGATAAGATCCTAAATAG